TTTATTTGGTAGGTAACATCGATGAAGTTACTACGAAGGCTACAAACTTAGAAATGGAGAGTAATTTGAAGAAATGACCTTAAATCTTTGTGTACTGACCCCGAATCGAATTGTTTGGGATTCAGAAGTGAAAGAAATCATTTTATCGACTAATAGTGGACAAATAGGCGTATTACCAAATCATGCGCCTATTGCCACAGCTGTAGATATAGGCATTTTAAGAATCCACTTTAACGACCAATGGGTAACGATGGCTCTGATGGGTGGTTTTGCTAGAATAGGGAATAATGAGATCACTATTTTAGTAAATGATGCGGAGAAGAGTAGTGACATTGATCCCCAAGAAGCCCAGCAAACTCTTGAACTAGCGGAAGCTAATTTGAGGAAAGCTGAAAGCAAGAGACAAACAATTGAGGCAAATCTAGCTCTCAGACGAGCTAGGACACGAGTAGAGGTTATCAATGCGATTTGATAACTAGTTGGTGCGCCCAAATAGAATAATCCAAAGAATTTCTGTTTATACACCCTATTTTTTTATTCTGCCAATTGAATCCAATTAAATTCAATCAAGTGGAATCAGATTCTGATGGAAGGAAAAAGAAAAGGTTCAAGTTTCAATTCGAAAATCAAAGCAAATAGGATAGAAAAGAGACAAAATCAATAATCAAAAAAATTATTAGATACCATTGGCCGTGGTATCTAATAAGTTCTACCTACTATTGGATTTGAACCAATGACTCCCGCCGTATGAAAGCAATACTCTAACCACTGAGTTAAGTAGGTCATTTATCATTATACCAAAAAAAAAGAGATCCATCACATCCCATCGATGTAGTCTAAATCCAATAGGACTTCTAAGCAATACCAATCCAAAAGATCAAAGAAATATGGTGTGGGATCATAGAATATTCATCTTGACAAGAAATTATCTACATAATATGATAAAATATGTATCACAAGGACAAGGGCTATAGCTCAGTTAGGTAGAGCACCTCGTTTACACGTGCGCCAATGTTTTTCAGGGGAGTCCATCGTGCAATCAAAGGAATTGATCTTTTTGAGAAATCAATGTCTGACTCTGTGGCTTGTAGGGAACAAAACAAGAGAACAATAGCCTGACAAATGTCTCGGTCCGATTCGGGTGACTTTTTAGGAACCAAATAGAATCCGTCATCGATTTGAGATATTGATAAGGTGAAGACTTAGTCTATTCAATGCTAGGCATAATGAGTATAAGGACCTCAAAAATTCTCTTTTCGTTCTATGAATCTTACGGCGTATGAAGTTTCATATGTGATTCTTTAATCAGGATGATAGAGACTCCATTTAGTTTAGGTTGATCTAGGCCATAAGCAGACCTACGTCAAGATAATCCTTCTTTGAAACACTTTAGGAGTGCTCCTATATCGGAATCAAAATAATGAATTAGAGCACAAGGAGCCATTTCCTTATTTTTCTGTCAAGAAAAAATTTGGCAGACTAACTGATATTGTTATCAGTTAATGAAAGAGCCCAATGCAAAAAAAAAATGCATGTTGGGTCTTTGAAAGAGTTCGAATCATTTTGATAAGAATTAGTTCGATCTATTTTACCGAGAAGGTCTACGGTTCGAGTCCGTATAGCCCTATACTAATCTCAAATAATAATAATAAACATAATTCGTAAACATATTCTATTCTATATATATAGAATAGAATCAAAATATATAGAATAGAATCAAAACAGATTGAATTTTGAAGATTCAAATTCTAAATTCGAAAAAAAAAAAAAAAATGAGAATTTTCTTTTGAATTCCTTTGATTTAGACAAAGCCGAAGCGAGGTGAACACAAAAGGTTTTGTTTGTTTTGTTTGGATAAAAGATTTATACTATATTGAAATAAAATCGAAGAAAGTGTAATGAAAATAGGATTCCAATCGAGAAATCTTAAAACGAAACATCACAACAAACAAACCAAACTTGCGGTTCCGATCAAAATGAATTGTTGTTTTGATTAACATTAACCAATTATCGATGACTTGACAATGAATTCCAATTTGAATCAACAACTTTTGTCTAGTTTCCACATTTTTTTTTCACATTCATAGGAGTTCGGCTATGTTTCTGCTTTACAAATATGATATTTTCTGGGCATTTCTAATAATATCAAGCGTTATTCCTATTTTGGCATTTCGAATTTCCGCAGTTTTAGCCCCGATTATCAAAGGGCCAGAAAAACTTTCTAGTTATGAATCGGGTCTAGAACCAATGGGCGATGCTTGGTTACAATTTCGAATCCGGTATTATATGTTTGCTCTAGTTTTTGTTGTTTTTGATGTTGAAACCGTTTTTCTTTATCCATGGGCAATGAGTTTTGATGTATTAGGGGTATCCGTATTTATAGAAGCTTTCATTTTCATGCTTATCCTAATTGTTGGTTCAGTTTATGCGTGGCAAAAAGGAGCATTAGAGTGGTCTTAGTTTCTGAATATTCAGACAATAACAAAAAAGTAAAAAAAAA